TCATCATTCCTTTTGGTTCGAGAAACCAAAAAATTATTCTGTAAGTTTACAAGAAGATGAAAAAATAAGGAATTGTATTAAGAACTATGTACAAAAAAATAGGAGAATATCCTCGGGTTTCGAAGGAATTGCACGAATAGAAATTAAAAAAAGGATCGATTTTATCCAGGTCATAATCTATATTGGATTTCCTAATTTCTTAATAGAGGGCCAAACAGGAAGCATCGAAGAATTACAGGTGAATATACAAAAAAAATTGCATTCTGTGAACCGGAGACTCAATATTGCTATTACAAAAGTGGAAAAACCCTATGGGCAACCTAATATTCTTGCGGAATATATAGCTTTACAATTAAAAAATAGAGTTTCATTCCGAAAGGCAATGAAAAAAGCTATTGAATTAGCTGAACAAACAGATACAAAAGGAATTCAAGTGCAAATTGCAGGGCGGATCAACGGAAAAGAAATTGCACGTGTCGAATGGATCAGAGAGGGGAGAGTTCCCTTACAAACAATTCGTGCTAAAATTGATCATTGTTCCTATACAATTCGAACTATTTATGGAGTATTAGGCATCAAAATTTGGATATTTTGGGAGGAGCAATAATAGACTTTTATTTGTCTTTCCTTTCTATTCAGTGATAGAACAAAAAATCACAAACTTGTTCATTCTTTTTCCATTAAATCAAACAAAAATGAGCAATTCCAATTCTATAAGGTTGAATAAAAATTCGATTGACCATTTGTTAGAATTGCTATGCTTAGTGTGTGACTCGTTAATTTTTCTTTAGAGTTAAGAGTTGGGATTAAAAAAAAGACTGACCCCTACTTAAACTTAATAAGTTACTTAAACTTAACTTAATAAGTATAATAAAAAAACTAATAACTAACTTATTGCTTCGTAATATCAATATCCCAAGAAACAGTCACTATATGAGATGAGTGGATCAATCATATAGTTGCAGCAACTGCAACTAAAATCTTTTCTATAAAAAATCTTATTTATGGAAATAATCTTATTTATGGGTTGGGTTGTGAAGCAAAAATAAAGAGATGTAGATAAATGGAAGGATGAGAGAAAGAAAGAACAAAAATATCAATGATATATGATTCCAATATGGATGGTCTATGAATTACCTCATAAAAGGCAATGTAATAAAGCATCAAAACTGAATAAATATAAAATAATAAAAAAATAAAGTGATATGAATAATAAAGAGCCTCGAGTTAATAAAAACTAAGTAGATTGACTCGAGAAGAGAAATTTTTTTGGGGAGCTCCATTGCAGAGTTCAGACTTAACCATTAATAGAGAAGCTATAGGAACGATGAAACCTGTGACTGCATAGGATTCTACTGAAAACAAATCCGAATAATTCATTGGGTGGGATGGCGGAACGAACCGAGAAAAAATGAATTTATTTCGAGAAGTCATGGATTGACCTAGAAATAACAAAAAGCAAAGAGTCAATATTCGCCCGCGAAACTTTAGATTACATTACAATATTTTGGCATCATTTGAGAAGGGTCAAAATAAGGATCATTATAAAAAAAAACATTATAAACATTATCTATAATCCATAAATATGCATAATAGAAACATTCTATCTGTATATATCCCGTACATATATCTTCCTATATAACAAATTCAATATTGATAAATGTCTTTTTGGATTATTTTTTCCATGTGTATCTGTAATATGTCATATTAGTGAATCTTTTCATTCGCGAGGAGCTGGATGAAAGGAAACTTTCGTGTCCAGTTCTGCAGTAGAGATCGAATTAAGAAATGACCATCAACTATAACCCCAAAAGAACCAGATTTCGTAAACAACATAGAGGAAGAATGAAGGGAATATCTTGTCGCGGCAATCATATTTGTTTCGGCAGATACGCTCTTAAAGCACTCGAACCCACTTGGATCACAGCTAGACAAATAGAAGCAGGGCGAAGAGCAATGACACGATATGTGCGTCGTGGTGGAAAAATATGGGTACGCATATTTCCCGACAAACCTGTTACAGTAAGACCCGCAGAAACACGTATGGGTTCGGGGAAGGGATCCCCCGAATATTGGGTATCCGTTGTTAAACCAGGTCGAATACTTTATGAAATGGGTGGAGTATCTGAAACTGTAGCCAGAGCAGCTATTTCACTAGCTGCGTCCAAAATGCCTATACGAACTAAATTTGTCAGGATGGAGATGTAGAACTAAATGGTATATTGAGGATGAAAAAACAACTGCAAGTTTATTTATTTCTGGACAGAAAATATTTCTTTTTTTCTTTCCTTCATCCTTTCCATTAAAATAACAGATTCCAAAAAAATGATATGATTCAACCTCAAACCCTTTTGAATGTAGCGGATAACAGCGGAGCCCGAAAATTGATGTGTATTCGAATCATAGGAGCTGGTAATTATAGATATGCTCATATTGGTGACGTTATTGTTGCTGTAATTAAAGAAGCAGTGCCAAATATGCCACTAGAAAGATCAGAAGTTATTAGAGCTGTAATTGTACGTACTTGTAAAGAACTCAAACGTGACAACGGTATCATAATACGATATGATGACAATGCTGCGGTTGTCATTGATCAAGAAGGAAATCCAAAAGGAACTCGGGTTTTTGGTGCGATCGCTCGGGAATTGAGACAGTTGAATTTTACTAAAATAGTTTCATTGGCTCCCGAGGTATTATAAATAATACTAAATGAGACTATGATATATCAGAACATCTAAAATAGGATATATCAGAACATCTAAAATAGATCAAATTTAGTAGAGTAGTAGATGGTGTCTCGCGCATATACTTTTTTTATAATATTAAAAATTAAACAAAATAAACAAAAAAATGAAAGAAAATAAAACAAACAAAAAAGAGAACATGTTAATTATATCAAAATTAGAAGGCACCAATAATTATAGTTCGCCATGGGTAGGGACACTATTTCCAATATAATAACTTCTATAAGAAATGCTGACATGGATAAAAAAGGAACGATTCGAATAGCATCTACTAATATTACCGAAAATATTGTGAAAATACTTCTACGAGAAGGTTTTATTGAAAACGTTCGGAAACATCAAGAAGGTAACAAAAATTTCTTGGTTTTAACTCTGCGACATAAAAATAAAAAGACTAGGAAAAGAATACATAGAACTATTTTAAAGCGTATCAGCCGACCTGGTTTACGAATTTATTCCAACTACCAACAAATTCCTAAGATTTTAGGTGGAATAGGAATTGTAATTCTTTCCACTTCTCAAGGTATAATGACGGATCGAGAAGCTCGACGAGAAAAAATTGGAGGCGAACTTTTGTTATATATTTGGTGATCCTCCTCCTCCGGTATCCTAATTTTATCTCTAACTTCCTATTTTATAGAGAAGAAAAGTGAATTATATAACTTTTCCTCCATTAGTTGATACTTCAAGGAGCTTACCTGGAATGAAAGAACAAAAATTGATTCATGAAGGTTTAATTACTGAATCACTTCCCAACGGTATGTTCCGGGTCCGCTTAGATAATGAAGATGTAATTCTAGGTTATATTTCGGGAAGGATCCGCCGTAGTTTTATACGGATACTACCGGGGGATAGAGTCAAAATTGAAGTAAGTCGTTATGATTCAACCAGGGGACGTATAATTTATAGACTTCGAAACAAAGATTCGAACGATTAGATAATTTTTTAAGCATTCCTTTCATTTTCATGACGATACAATTAAAAAAATGCAAGAGACTTATTTTCTTCGAAGGAATAGATTCAACATTAAGGTAAGGAATAATAAATATGAAAATGCGGGCTTCCGTTCGTAAAATTTGTGAAAAATGCCGACTGATCCGTCGGCGCGGACGAATTATAGTGATTTGTTCCAATCCGAGACATAAACAGAGACAAGGATAACCCTTAAAAAAAAAACTTTTTAAAATAAAGGAAGAACAAAAGGGGGATTTCTTTTAACATGAAATGGATATTTCCGTATCTTTTCTTTCTGTATATTTCTGACTCATAGTTATGAGATGATAAAATATGACAAAAGCTATACCAAGAATTGGTTCACGTAGGAATGGGCGTATTGGTTCACGTAAGAATGGACGTAGAATACCAAAAGGAATTATTCATGTTCAAGCAAGTTTGAACAATACTATTGTAACTATTACAGATGTACGAGGTCGAGTGGTTTCTTGGGCCTCCGCTGGTACTTCTGGATTCAAAGGCCCAAGAAGAGGGACACCCTACGCTGCTCAAGCAGCAGCAGTAAATGCTATTCGTACTGTAGTTGATCAGGGTATGCAACGAGCAGGAGTTATGATAAAGGGTCCTGGACTTGGAAGAGACGCAGCATTACGAGCCATTTGTAGAAGTGGTATACGACTAAGTTTCGTACGTGATGTAACACCTATGCCACATAATGGATGTCGACCTCCTAAAAAAAGACGTGTGTAGAAATAATAAAAAAGGATTTCAAGAGAAATAAATGATTCAATGATCTGATCTAATAATAGTATTATTATAGTATGGTTCGAGAGGAAGTAGTAGGATCCACTCGAACACTGCAGTGGAGGTGTGTTGAATCAAGAATAGATAGTAATCGTCTTTATTATGGTCGTTTCATTCTGTGCCCACTTATGAAAGGTCAAGCCGATACCATGGGTATTGCCATGCGAAGGGCTTTACTTGGAGAAATAGAAGGAACATGTATCACATGTGCAAAATCTGAGAAGGTGCCACATGAATATTCTACGATAGTAGGTATTGAAGAATCGGTACATGAAATTTTACTAAATTTGAAAGAAATTGTATTGAGAAGTAATATACATGGAGTTCGAGACGCATCCATTTGCGTCAAGGGCCCTAAATACGTAACCGCTCAAGATATCATCTCACCACCTTCCGTGGAAATAGTTGACACAACACAACATATAGCTAATCTGACGGAACCGATTGATTTGTGTATTGGATTACAAATAAGGAGAGATCGCGGATATTGTACAAAAC